ACTTTTTCCTCTTTTATTGCCCATGATCAAAGAGTTATTTATACACTTTTTTGGGGTTTGGTATACCCAAACCCAGTCAATTTATGAAATTAAAATCATGAAAGAATACTGTCTAAAGACTTCAACCTGACCCAAGCAAATCCAATCCTAAGTCGCATGGATCTAGGACCTATTCTTTTCTTGATCTTGAGTATTTGTGGATAATCCGTTTTTGGCTGAACAACAAACCTAATAGATTCTTAGATTCTTTCAATTTTAAATTTGTTTCAAAGATAATGTAGGGCTAATTAATTAGCCCTACATCCATCAAGGCTCCTCCTTCTATATTCTAAGAGTTGAGCGGGTTTGGGAATTTGGTCTGTCGAATTGCTCGATAATGTGTGATTCTTTCTATTAGACTATTAGGAGAAGATTATTAGAGGGATCCTATATTATGCCGAACGTTCATGATTCCATAAAATTAAAAATTAAATATAACTATACTATTATAGTTATACTAATAAAAATATAGTAATAATATTATCATATTCTATTGATATTGAATTCTTAATGATTATTATTTTAAATTTTATTGAATTTATTTATAATTTTTTCTTTACTATAAAGAAGATTCTTTTATAGATGTTATAACGAAACTTCGTAAGAAGATATCTCAAAAAATCTTTGAAGTTGAAGATAGAACTGTGTATCAACAGGAGAATCGATGTTTTACTACTAATCACAAGGTTTACCTTCGACACAGTACTAAATACTGGAAATTATAATCAAGGATTACTCTATCAATTACCATCTACTTCAGAGATACCTTTTAGATTTTAATTTGAAAAAGATTTAAAGTCCAAAGGGTCAGTATCTTCTTACGAATTAGTTAATCAGGCAGGGTTCCTTTGTGCAGAATAAGAAAGAGCGGGTCAGTCTTTAACAATTTCATTGTCAATGTGAAGTATTGATACAAAGAAAAATGTGGTAGAGATGAAGGAGATGCAAATTCGTTTATATGATTGACTAGTCAAGCATGAGCTAGTTCATAGATCTTTAGGCTTTGATTGCCGAAGAATAGAGACTTTACAAAAAAAAACCAAAGATTGGGACTCAATTGCTGTCATTTTATATGTATATGGTATATGGTTACAATTATTTACGCTCGTGTGCCTATGATGTAGCACCAGACGGATTTTTAGCTAGTGTGTATCACCTTACGAAAATACGTTATGGTATAGATAAACCAGAGGAGGTATGCATAAAAGTATTTGCCCCCAGGAGTAATTCTCGAACCCCGTCCGTTTTCTGGATTTGGAGAAGTACGGATTTTCAGGAACGGGAATCTTATGATATGTTGGGAATTTCTTATGAGAATCATCCTCGCCTTAAACGTATCTTGATGCCTGAAAATTGGATAGGCTGGTCCTTACGTAAAGACTATATTGCTCCACTCCCAATTTCTATGAAATACAAGATGCTCTTTGAATGATAAGTACTTATACGACACGACTCCAGATTTCATTTCAATCAAAGAACATTTTTACATTCCCTTCTAGATGAAACAGAGTAACTGGACTTTAATTCATATGAGGGTGGCTAAAAAAAGAGGTTCTCATTGATATTCCCCAATTGGAAAGATATCATATACATTTTGTATGAGCAGAAAAACTAGGATGACTTAAAAGAGTTCTGTACCATGAACTTTGTATCGCGCACATCACTTAGGGGGGGGCGCCGGAAATTGAGCAAGAGTGAGAAAAAAAAATATGAAAAAAAAAGACGGAAGAGACGAAATGCAGAAATGAAAAATGAAAGGAATTGGGGTTGATTTGTACTGTGTCTGAAAAACATCCTTTCTATTCTTATCCTTTCAATCTGAATCTTTTTATCTAATTTTTTTATGAAATTTGAGATATATACGAAAATTTAACATCCTATTTAAAATTTAAATAAGATCAAAGTATGAACAGAGAGGAAAAAAATAAAAATGAAAAGGAAAGTAAAGAATATGTATCCCAATCCGTATCAATGAATTTCATTTGTATGAGGTATTAATATTTATCCGATACATTATTCACGTGTCAGGAACCAGATTTGAACTGGTGACACGAGGATTTTCAGTCCTCTGCTCTACCAACTGAGCTATCCCGACCATTTCCTGTGCATCATCCTAGCGGAGTACTTGTATCTATGTCAATGAAAAGAACTAAAAAAGTCTTAACAAATTGTACCTAGCTCCTCAATTTCTTAGATCTTCAAAACAAAAAGAAGACTTTCTTTGTATTGTAAATGTAAGGATAATGATATGGACTGTGAATGACTCAATAACGGGGATTCCTTGAATCTATACAAATGAAATTGGATTGGAAGAAGAAACGAGGATTTCTATTCGGATCCGTTTGTGAAAGAACAGAGTGAATGAAATGAGAAAGATATTGAATTTTGGTTGAACTGAACCATTGATGAAAAAAAAAAAGAAGATAAAGAAATAAGAGGAGGTAAAATGGGCTTTTCTTGGGGATAGAGGGACTTGAACCCTCACGATTTTTAAAGTCGACGGATTTTCCTCTTACTATAAATTTCATTGTTGTCGGTATTGACATGTAAAATGGGACTCTCTCTTTATTCTCGTCCGATTAATTTTCAAAAGATCTATGAAACTCTGGAATTAATCATTTGATCAATGAATATTCGAATTCTATTTCAATTTAAACTTCAATTGGAAAATGGGAATGGATTCAGAATAACTCTTCCTTTTTTCATAGATTTTTTGATCTCTATCATTCTAATTAATATAGAATGAATCTAAATATCGAAATAGAGGGTTGTGATTAATCTTTCCTATGTCAGTATGTATTAGGTATATAAGCTTATCCTTTACTGTCATTTCTATCATTTGATAGAAGGATTTTTGCTACTAACGTAACGTAGTCAATTTCATTCGTTAGAACAGCTTCCATTGAGTCTCTGCACCTATCCCTTTTTATTCTAATTTTACATTTTTTATAAAGATTTGGCTCAGGATTGCCCATTTTTAGTTCCAGGGTTTCTCTGAATTTGGAAGTTACCACTTAGCAAGGTTTCCATACCAAGGCTCAATCCAATCAAGTCCGTAGCGTCTACCAATTTCGCCATATCCCCCTTTGCTTTGATATTTGATATGATACAAGGATCTAATTGTAATTCCATACACCTCTTTCATTGATCTTGGAACTGTTGAATTCATTAGGTAAGGATTCTTGTATCGAAAAAGTGTATGCTGCTATTTTATTTTTTTGGCCGTCTTCCATTCTATCATTTCATCTCTATTGGATGAACCCTATTTGTTTCAATCCGAAATTATTCTATCATTGATGTATCCGCAATTCAATATAGATAAATATATCCCACATATATCTATGCCTTTCTATGCCTTGACTCCCCCTTCTTTTTTATAGCGGAATTCAAAATAGTAGAACGCTCGATATTTATTTATTTTTTTTTTTTAACAATTCGTCCTCTTGTGTATAATGATAGAATACAAGTTTCTATCAGTTTTAGTCATGGATTTACATTATTCGAATAGAAATCAATAGAATATGATTCTATTTAGTTTTTCACTATTTATCTATTAGGATATAGATAGTTTCTTTATGTGAAATTTAGATTTAGATTTATAGTATAGTTTTTTAGTTACACCATTAGAATGAGAATAAATGAATTATTTATAATATGATTTTAATTATCATAAAATAATCATATTAATATTATTGAAGTGAAGATTTAATTTAAGATTGTATTTATTATTTATTGTATTGATTTCATATCCATCTTTATTTCATATTCATCTTCATATTAATCATATCATATTCAAAATAGTAAGAATTTAATTCGAAATTCTATTTTTTTAGATTTTCTATTATTTAATATTTAGAATTATTTTATTTTAAAAATTTTTAATTAGAAATTATAATATGATAATTTGATTAATAGGATAATATGAATATGGAATTTAATTTCTATTTATATATCTAGATATAATATCTAGATATAAAGAATCTAAAGATTTTTATTTTCTATTTTATAATATAGAATCTAAAATCTATAACTAATAACTATAAATAGAATAAATAAGAATAGAAATAGAGAAGAAATTTAAATAATCAATAAATGAAAAAAAAAAAAAAGAAGAATCACCAGGTAATAGCTAAGATCCGAGAGTTTCCTATACACTATTGATCTTATATCCGCCCGCTTAGCTCAGAGGTTAGAGCATCGCATTTGTAATGCGATGGTCATCGGTTCGATTCCGATAGCCGGCTCTTTTTCTTTGCATGATTGAAAATATCTACTCTCGCTTTCTCTAAATGTCGAGTTATTATGTCATGGTAACTTGCAGCTATAGCTATGAATAAAAAAAGTTAACTATATCTTTACAGAAGAAATTTTAAAAGGTAGCCTTCGCTTGAACTTCACTATATTATATATACAAAAAATAAAAATATTGATAAAATTTAGTTCATTCTGCTTTGTAATACTTCAGTAGATTGTGTTTTGCTTTGCTGATCCTTTAGTTCAGTCTGAATTTATTTTATATATTTTAGAATATTATATAATATTTTTTTATATTTTAATTTTAGATTTATATAATATTCTAATTATTAATATTATAATTATAATTTTTTTTTTTCAAATGAAAGTGAATCAAAAAGGGAGCCTTTATTTATATGTCTCGTTACCGAGGACCTCGTTTCAAAAAAATACGCCGTCTGGGGTCTTTACCGGGACTAACTAGTAAAAGCCCCAGATCCGGAAGTTATCTTCAAACCCAATTGCGCTCGGGAAAAAGATCACAATATCGTATTCGTTTAGAAGAGAAACAGAAATTGCGTTTTCATTATGGTCTGGCAGAGCGACAATTACTTAAATATGTGCATATTGCTGGAAAAGCCAAAGGGTCAACAGGTCAGGTTTTACTACAACTACTCGAGATGCGTTTGGATAACATCCTTTTTCGATTAGGTATGGCTTCGACCATTCCTGGAGCCAGACAATTAGTTAACCATAGACATATTTTAGTTAATGGTCGTATAGTAGATATACCAAGTTATCGTTGCAAACCCCGAGATATTATTACTACGAAGGATAAAGAAAGATCGAAAGCTCTGATTCAAAATTATCTTGTTTCATCCCCCCGCGGGGAATTGCCAAACCATTTGACTATTGATTCCTTACAATATAAAGGATTTGTAAATCAAATCATAGATAATAAATCGATCGGTTTGAAAATAAATGAGTTGTTGGTCGTAGAATATTATTCCCGTCAAACTTGATTCTAACGAAAATAAAAAAAGCAAGGTTCATACAATTTTTACCCCCTTCTCTGAAGTAAATAGAGTACCTTGTCTCATTCACATATCAAAAATGGATCGACAATAAATAGGATTCTTTTTCTTCTTTTCAATATCAATACAATATCTCTATTTGTATTTTACGTATCACAGGCTCTAATTAGGGATAGAGAATCTCTATCAAATAAGGACTGTTAGAATAATGATATCAATTTGATTTGATACGTAACGTTGATAAATGAAAAGAAAAGGAGAGAGAGGGATTCGAACCCTCGGTAAACAAAAGTTCACATAGCAGTTCCAATGCTACGCCTTGAACCACTCAGCCATCCCTCCTACGGAATCTTATTCTTGACCAAAAACCGAATTAAGTAGCGAGCCATTCATCTTAATTGTAGTACAGGTATGACCGCCTGGTGGTTCCATAGGAAGAAAAGTTTTTTTCCAATTTCATATTTATCAACAGCAACTTCTTTCATTAGCTACCCCATGATCTATTCAAAATTCATAAATTGTCCGATTCATTTTTTGATTTCAACTGTATGGCGTGGCACATATACGTTATGCAAACAAAATAAAATTAAAATAATTAAAATAAAGGATGGTTACCTTATTTTTTTATCATGGAATGATTATTCAATTCTTTTTTCTTTTTATAACCAAATAAAAACTTATCGAGTTATCAAAATCAATACATAGGAAACTTGGTTATTAAACTTAGATAAAATAGTAATAGTATACTACTAAATTGGAATGAAATATAATCTGATTCAACTATTTCATTTCATCTTTGTCAAAAGGGAGGATAATTTGTGCTCCACGTTTTTCCAATTAGTCTGTTTTTATGTTATTTTGTACTGTACAATTCCTTTTTTTGTGGGATCGTTTTCCCCGAAGGGGAATGAAAATAATTATAGAATGAATTGATAATTATGCCTAGATCTCGAATAAATGGAAATTTTATTGATAAGACCTCCTCAATTGTAGCCAATACCTTATTACGAATAATTCCGACAACTTCAGGAGAAAAAAAGGCATTTACCTATTACGGAGATGGTGCGATTTGATTCTTTTCTTGTTTTTTTACCCCTCAGTTTTACGAGAAAAAGAACGTAGTTAGGAATATAAAAAAACAAATTAGTGAAAGAAACCTACGCTTGGTGAAGGTGAAGTTTAGAGATAGAGCAATTCCTTCTGTCGTGTATCCTCGATTGATGCAGCCTTAGATGCTTCAATTATCGATTTTAGTATTGAGCGAAAGGTTACATCTATAGGTTCTTTATTGGAGGTCAATCCTACTTAATTAGTATCCATAGGTGGCATTGTGGAAAAAGCACTACACCTAGGAATCAACAACACGAAAACTTTGTTATAAATAACCCTTTTCCTTATCGGTATCGGGACTAACAAGAATGGTTGGGAAAACTAAGATCCATCTCATTCGTGCTTTGGGTACCCGTATAACCATCAAAGACCGTTGAAGTGACTAATTCCTGGAAATCGTAAGCGTTGAGTACAAAGAAATTGTTGGAGTTACCATTTCTATCTATCACTAATACGATTGGTGGTAAGAAAAAACCTCTTGTGGGAAGGCTGGTTAGAAATTTCTTGTAAAAATACCAGCTCCTGTCAGTTCATAATGAGAATAGTTAAATTTTGATTACATGAATTATTACCTTTAGTACTATGCACAGAAGGGAGGAGCCGTATGAGATGAAAATCTCACGTACGGTTCTGTAACGGAGATTCTTTTACAAGAATGAACGACCGTAACGGATGTCGGCTCAATCCGAAGGAAATTATGCAGAAGCTTTACAGAATTATTATGAAGCTACGCGACCAGAAATTGATCCCTATGATAGAAGTTATATACTCTATAACATAGGTCTTATACACACAAGCAACGGAGAGCATACAAAAGCTTTGGAATATTATTTCCGGGCACTAGAACGAAATCCATTTTTACCACAAGCTTTTAATAATATGGCCGTGATCTGTCATTACGTGCGACTATCTTCACTATAGAAAGAAGGAAAAAGAGATCAAATCGTCTAGTAAATACTAGAAAAAAAGGCTTTCTACATATGCATCGTCCAAAGTAACGATTTTTATCAGCTGTAGCAAGGAAAGATACTTCGCGAGAACCAAAAAAATCGGAAGAAATAGGTATGGCCTATATACTATACTC